GCTAGCGTAGCTTAATTAAAGCATAACACTGAAGATGTTAAGATGGGCCCTAGAAAGCCCCGCAGGCACAAAGGCTTGGTCCTGACTTTACTATCAACTTTAGCCAAACTTACACATGCAAGTATCCGCACCCCCGTGAGAATGCCCTACAGTTCCCTGCCCGGGAACAAGGAGCTGGTATCAGGCACATCCCATTAAAGCCCATGACACCTTGCTTAGCCACACCCTCAAGGGAACTCAGCAGTGATAGACATTAAGCTATAAGTGAAAACTTGACTTAGTCAAAGCTAAGAGGGCCGGTAAAACTCGTGCCAGCCACCGCGGTTATACGAGAGGCCCAAGTTGATAGACACCGGCGTAAAGAGTGGTTAAGAAAAAATTAATACTAAAGCCGAACACCTCCCGAGCTGTTATACGCACCCGAAGGTAAGAAGCCCAATCACGAAAGTGGCTTTAATATATCCGAATCCACGAAAGCTATGGCACAAACTGGGATTAGATACCCCACTATGCCTAGCCCTAAACATAGATAGTACACTACGCCCACTATCCGCCCGGGTACTACGAGCACCAGCTTAAAACCCAAAGGACTTGGCGGTGCTTTAGATCCACCTAGAGGAGCCTGTTCTAGAACCGATAACCCCCGTTCAACCTCACCTTTCCTTGTTTTCCCCGCCTATATACCGCCGTCGTCAGCTTACCCTGTGAAGGTTTTATAGTAAGCAGAATTGGCACAACCCAAAACGTCAGGTCGAGGTGTAGCGCATGGAAAGGGAAGAAATGGGCTACATTCCCTACAATAGTGAATACGAACGATACCCTGAAATGTGTATCTGAAGGAGGATTTAGCAGTAAGCAGAAAATAGAGTGTTCTGCTGAAATTGGCCCTGAAGCGCGCACACACCGCCCGTCACTCTCCCCAAGCCTAATAATTTAAGTAACTAAAACCCTACAATTGCAAAGGGGAGGCAAGTCGTAACATGGTAAGTGTACCGGAAGGTGCACTTGGAAAAATCAGAGTATAGCTAAGATAGAAAAGCATCTCCCTTACACCGAGAAGTCATCCGTGCAAGTCGGATTACCCTGACGCCCAACAGCTAGCCCACCCAAACAATAACAACAAATCAACATCAATACCCCCTAATACACGAGAGTTTTTAGTAAACAAATCATTTTTCCCCCTTAGTATGGGCGACAGAAAAGGACCAAAAGAGCAATAGAGAAAGTACCGCAAGGGAACGCTGAAAGAGAAGTGAAATAACCCAGTGAAGCCTAAAAAAGCAGAGATTTTAACTCGTACCTTTTGCATCATGATTTAGCCAGTGTAACCCAAGCAAAGAGTGCTTTAGTTTGACAACCCGAAACTAAGTGAGCTACTCCAAGACAGCCTATTAATAGGGCAAACCCGTCTCTGTGGCAAAAGAGTGGGAAGAACTTTGAGTAGAGGTGACAGACCTACCGAACCTAGTTATAGCTGGTTGCCCGAGAATTGGATAGAAGTTCAGCCCCTCGGATTCTTTTTTCATCTCAGTCTAACCCCCTCTGATACCTATGAGAAACCGTGAGAGTTATTCAAAGGGGGTACAGCCCCTTTGAAACAAGACACAACTTTACCAGGTGGGTAAAGATCATACTAAACTAAAGGTAAAATATTCTGGTGGGCCTAAAAGCAGCCATCCCTATAGAAAGCGTTAAAGCTCAGACATATACCGACCCCCCCCCCCATCCTGATCATTAAATCTTATCCCCCTAATTTTACCGGGCCATCCCATGCAGCCATGGGAGCGACTATGCTAATATGAGTAATAAGAGAGCTAAGCCTCTCTCCCTGCACACGTGTAACTCGGAACGGACATACCACCGAACCTTAACGGCCCCAATCAAAGAGGGAATTGAACAACAGACCAAACAACTAGAAAAACACCCAACCAAAAACCGTTAACCCCACACAGGTGTGCCATCAAGGAAAGACTAAAAGAAAGAGAAGGAACTCGGCAAACACATAAAGCCTCGCCTGTTTACCAAAAACATCGCCTCTTGCAAAACTAATGAATAAGAGGTCCCGCCTGCCCTGTGACTATTAGTTTAACGGCCGCGGTATTTTGACCGTGCGAAGGTAGCGCAATCACTTGTCTTTTAAATGGAGACCTGTATGAATGGCATAACGAGGGCTTAACTGTCTCCTCTTTCAAGTCAATGAAATTGATCTTCCCGTGCAGAAGCGGGAATAAAACCATAAGACGAGAAGACCCTATGGAGCTTTAGACACTAAGACAGATCATGTTAAACACCCCTAAACAAAGGGTTAAACCAAATGACCCCTGCCCTAATGTCTTTGGTTGGGGCGACCGCGGGGAAACAAAAAACCCCCACGTGGAATGGGAACACCCCCTCCTACAACTAAGAGCTGCAGCTCTAGTCAACAGAATTTCTGACCAATAAGATCCGGCAATGCCGATCAACGAACCGAGTTACCCTAGGGATAACAGCGCAATCCCCTTTTAGAGCCCATATCGACAAGGGGGTTTACGACCTCGATGTTGGATCAGGACATCCTAATGGTGCAGCCGCTATTAAGGGTTCGTTTGTTCAACGATTAAAGTCCTACGTGATCTGAGTTCAGACCGGAGTAATCCAGGTCAGTTTCTATCTATGACATGCTCTTTTCTAGTACGAAAGGACCGAAAAGAAGAGGCCCCTGCTTCAAGTACGCCTCACCCCCACCTAATGAAGACAACTAAAATAGGTAAGAGGGCATGCCCCCGTGCCTGAGAGAATGGCATGTTAAGGTGGCAGAGCCCGGCAATTGCAAAAGACCTAAGCCCTTTCCACAGAGGTTCAAGTCCTCTCCTTAACTATGATATCAGCATTAATTACTCACATCATTAATCCCCTAACCTTTATTGTCCCAGTTCTTCTAGCCGTTGCTTTCCTTACCCTAATTGAACGAAAAGTGCTAGGCTATATACAACTACGTAAAGGCCCTAACATTGTAGGGCCTTACGGACTTTTACAGCCCATTGCCGATGGGGTAAAACTCTTTATTAAAGAACCCGTACGGCCCTCCACCGCCTCTCCAGTCTTATTCCTCCTGGCCCCTATATTAGCCCTCACTCTAGCTCTTACCCTCTGAGCCCCTATGCCCCTGCCTTATCCTGTTATCGACTTAAATCTAGGAATCTTATTTATTTTAGCTCTATCTAGCCTGGCTGTCTACTCAATTTTAGGCTCAGGATGGGCCTCCAATTCAAAATACGCACTAATCGGGGCACTACGGGCTGTAGCCCAAACTATTTCTTATGAAGTCAGTCTGGGCCTCATTCTTCTAAGCATTATTATCTTTACTGGAGGCTTCACACTACAAACCTTTAATGTTGCCCAAGAGAGCGTTTGACTGATTTTACCAGCCTGACCCCTGGCCGCAATATGATACATTTCCACCTTGGCCGAAACTAACCGCGCGCCTTTTGACCTCACTGAGGGTGAATCCGAACTAGTTTCAGGATTCAACGTCGAATACGCAGGAGGCCCTTTCGCCTTATTTTTTCTAGCAGAATACGCCAACATTCTACTTATAAATACACTTTCCGCTACACTATTTTTGGGGGCCTCTCACCTCCCTTCGATCCCGGAACTAACAGCTATTAATTTAATAACCAAAGCAGCCCTTCTTTCAATTGTGTTCCTATGAGTTCGAGCCTCTTACCCCCGTTTTCGATACGATCAACTTATGCACTTAATCTGAAAAAACTTTCTTCCCCTAACCCTTGCCTTAGTTATTTGACACCTTGCACTCCCTATTGCATTCGCTGGTCTTCCTCCACAGCTGTAGGCACGGAGCTGTGCCTGAAACAAAGGGCCACTTTGATAGAGTGAATTATGAGGGTTAAAGTCCCTCCAGCTCCTTAGAAAGAAGGGACTCGAACCCTACCTAAAGAGATCAAAACTCTTAGTGCTTCCACTACACCACTTCCTAGTAAAGTCAGCTAATTAAGCTTTTGGGCCCATACCCCAAACATGTTGGTTAAACTCCTTCCTTTGCTAATGAACCCCTACATCTTAGCCACCCTACTATTTGGTCTCGGCCTAGGAACCACAATTACATTCGCAAGCTCCCACTGGCTACTTGCCTGAATAGGACTTGAAATAAATACCCTCGCCATTATTCCACTAATAGCCCAACATCATCACCCACGGGCAGTTGAAGCAACCACTAAATATTTTCTTACACAGGCGACTGCAGCCGCTATACTACTTTTTGCCAGCACCACTAATGCCTGACTTACAGGCCAATGGGACATTCAACAAATATCCCACCCCCTACCCGTTAGCCTAATTACCCTCGCCCTCGCATTAAAGATTGGCCTCGCCCCAGTCCACTCCTGACTACCAGAAGTCCTCCAAGGTCTTGACCTCACCACCGGACTCATTCTCTCAACCTGGCAAAAATTAGCCCCTTTTGCCCTACTCCTACAAATTCAACCTGTAAACTCAACCATTTTAATTACACTAGGCATTATATCCACCCTAGTAGGAGGCTGAGGGGGACTAAACCAAACACAACTACGTAAGATTCTTGCCTACTCCTCCATCGCCCACCTTGGCTGAATAATTCTTATTCTTCAATTTTCTCCCTCCCTTACACTCCTAACCCTCCTAACATATTTTATTATGACATTCTCAACTTTCCTTGTATTTAAACTAAATAAATCAACGAACGTTAATACACTTGCTACCTCCTGAGCGAAAGCCCCTGCACTTACAGCCCTTGCCCCCTTAGTCTTATTGTCATTAGGAGGACTACCTCCACTCACAGGCTTTATACCAAAATGACTGATTCTTCAAGAACTGGCCAAACAAGACCTTGCCCCTATAGCTACCCTAGCTGCACTAAGCGCCCTCCTCAGCTTATACTTTTATCTACGGCTTTCCTACGCAATAACTCTTACTATATCCCCCAATAATTTAACCGGGACCACCCCCTGACGCCTCCCCTCCTCACAGCTAACTCTACCCCTCGCCATCTCAACCATGGCCACCCTTTCCCTTCTACCCCTGACCCCCGCCGCAGTCGCACTACTGACCCTTTAAGAGACTTAGGTTAGCAAAAGACCAAGGGCCTTCAAAGCCCTAAGCGAGAGTGAAAATCTCCCAGTCCCTGATAAGACTTGCGGGACATTACCCCACATCTCCTGCATGCAAAACAGACACTTTAATTAAGCTAAAGCCTTATCTAGATGGGCAGGCCTCGATCCTACAAACTCTTAGTTAACAGCTAAACGCTCAAACCAGCGAGCATCCATCTATCTTTCCCCCGCCTGGAAGACCAAAAGGCGGGGGAAAGCCCCGGCAGACGACTAGTCTGCTTCTTCAGATTTGCAATCTGATATGTAAAACACCTCAAGGCTTGGTAAGAAGAGGACTCAAACCTCTGTCTATGGGGCTACAATCCACCGCTTAAAACTCAGCCATCCTACCTGTGGCCATCACACGTTGATTTTTCTCGACTAATCACAAAGACATTGGTACCCTTTATCTAGTATTTGGTGCCTGAGCCGGAATAGTAGGCACAGCCCTAAGCCTGCTTATTCGGGCAGAACTAAGCCAGCCCGGCGCCCTCCTAGGGGACGACCAGATTTATAACGTAATTGTTACAGCACATGCCTTTGTAATAATTTTCTTTATAGTAATACCAATCATAATTGGAGGATTTGGAAACTGACTTATTCCACTAATAATTGGTGCCCCAGACATAGCATTTCCTCGAATAAACAACATGAGCTTTTGACTTCTCCCCCCTTCTTTTCTGCTACTCCTTGCCTCCTCAGGCGTAGAAGCAGGAGCCGGGACCGGGTGAACAGTCTATCCCCCCCTGGCTGGCAATTTAGCCCATGCAGGGGCATCTGTTGACTTAACAATTTTTTCCCTTCATTTAGCCGGGATTTCCTCAATTCTTGGGGCAATTAATTTTATCACGACCATTATTAACATAAAACCCCCCGCCATTTCCCAATACCAAACACCCCTATTCGTATGAGCCGTGCTAATTACAGCGGTTCTCCTTCTCCTATCCCTTCCAGTACTTGCTGCTGGCATTACAATGCTCCTAACAGACCGAAACCTAAACACCACCTTCTTTGACCCCGCCGGAGGAGGGGACCCAATCCTTTACCAACACCTATTCTGATTCTTTGGCCACCCAGAGGTTTATATTCTTATTCTCCCAGGCTTTGGAATAATTTCCCACATCGTCGCCTACTATGCTGGTAAAAAAGAGCCCTTCGGGTATATAGGCATGGTATGAGCTATAATGGCTATTGGCCTCCTCGGATTTATCGTATGGGCCCATCACATGTTTACAGTAGGTATAGATGTAGACACACGGGCCTACTTTACCTCTGCTACAATAATTATTGCCATCCCCACTGGCGTTAAAGTCTTTAGCTGACTAGCAACCCTACATGGGGGCTCTATTAAATGAGAAACCCCACTCTTATGAGCTCTCGGCTTTATTTTCCTCTTTACAGTGGGGGGCCTAACCGGCATTGTTCTGGCCAACTCATCTTTAGATATTGTTCTTCATGACACCTACTACGTAGTAGCCCACTTCCACTATGTTCTGTCTATAGGAGCCGTATTTGCTATCGTTGCTGCCTTTGTCCACTGATTCCCTTTATTTTCCGGATATACCCTTCACAGTACTTGAACAAAAATTCACTTCGGAGTTATGTTTGTAGGAGTAAACCTTACTTTCTTTCCTCAACATTTTCTTGGCCTAGCCGGAATACCTCGTCGGTACTCAGACTACCCTGATGCCTACACCCTATGAAACACCGTCTCCTCAATTGGGTCCCTAATTTCCCTAATCGGCGTTATTATGTTCCTGTTCATTATTTGAGAAGCCTTCGCTGCCAAACGTGAAGTTCTAGCAGTAGAACTAACAGCAACCAATGTAGAGTGACTGCACGGCTGCCCTCCCCCTTACCACACATTCGAGGAGCCCGCATTTGTTCAAGTACAAGCAAACTAACGAGAAAGGGAGGAGTTGAACCCCCATGGGTTGGTTTCAAGCCAACTACATAACCGCTCTGTCACTTTCTTTATAAGACACTAGTAAAAAGACCATTACACCGCCTTGTCAAGGCAGAATTGTGGGTTAGACCCCCGCGTGTCTTGTCCCATAAATGGCACATCCATCACAGCTAGGATTTCAAGATGCAGCTTCACCTGTAATAGAAGAACTTCTTCATTTTCACGACCACGCCCTTATAATCGTCTTCCTGATTAGCACTTTGGTACTTTACATTATTGTGGCTATAGTCTCCACTAAACTAACTAATAAATATATCCTAGACTCCCAAGAAATTGAGATTATTTGAACTATTCTACCAGCTATTATTCTTATCCTTATTGCCCTGCCCTCTCTTCGTATTCTTTACCTCATAGATGAAATTAATAATCCCCTCCTTACAATTAAAGCCGTGGGCCATCAATGGTACTGAAGTTATGAGTATACAGATTATGAAGACCTTGGATTTGACTCCTATATAATTCCTACACAAGACCTAACCCCAGGCCAATTCCGTCTACTAGAAGCAGACCATCGAATGGTTATTCCAGTCGAATCCCCCATCCGAGTACTAGTTTCTGCTGACGACGTTCTCCACTCTTGAGCAGTCCCAGCCCTTGGTGTAAAAATAGACGCGGTTCCCGGTCGTCTAAACCAAACAGCCTTTATTGCATCCCGGCCAGGAGTCTTCTACGGACAATGCTCTGAAATTTGCGGAGCAAACCACAGCTTTATGCCCATTGTGGTTGAAGCCGTCCCCCTAGAACACTTTGAAAACTGATCCTCCCGAATACTTGAAGACGCCTCGCTAAGAAGCTAAACAGGGCCTAGCGTTAGCCTTTTAAGCTAAAGATTGGTGACTCCCAACCACCCCTAGCGACATGCCTCAACTCAACCCTGCACCTTGATTTGCCATTCTAGTCTTCTCCTGACTAATTTTTCTTACCGTTATTCCTCCTAAAGTAATAGCTCACACCTTTCCAAATGAACCTGCACCCCAAAGTGCCGAAAAACCTAAAACAGAACCCTGAACCTGACCATGACACTAAGCTTTTTTGACCAATTTATGAGCCCCACATACCTAGGAGTGCCCCTTATGGCCCTCGCCCTTACCCTCCCTTGAATCCTTTACCCCACCCCTACAACTCGATGACTAAACAACCGGTTCCTCGCTCTTCAGGGCTGATTTATTAACCGCTTTACTCAACAGCTCCTCTTACCTTTAAGCCTAGGGGGCCACAAATGAGCAGCTTTATTAACCTCCTTAATAATTTTTTTAATTACCCTCAACATGCTAGGCCTACTTCCTTATACTTTTACCCCCACAACTCAACTGTCGCTTAATTTAGGACTTGCCACCCCACTTTGACTAGCAACAGTAATTATTGGTATACGAAACCAACCCACCCATGCCCTAGGCCATCTTCTACCAGAAGGGACCCCCGGTCCTCTAATCCCGGTCCTTATTATTATCGAAACAATTAGCCTGTTTATTCGCCCTCTCGCCCTTGGAGTACGGTTAACAGCTAACTTAACAGCCGGCCACCTGCTAATTCAACTAATCGCCACAGCCGCCTTCGTTCTATTACCTTTAATACCAACTGTTGCAATTCTTACAACAACAGTTCTAGTTCTCCTCACCCTCTTAGAAATCGCCGTAGCTATAATTCAAGCATATGTATTTGTTCTTCTACTAACACTTTACCTACAAGAAAACGTCTAATGGCCCATCAAGCACACCCATACCATATAGTTGACCCTAGCCCCTGGCCTCTGACAGGTGCAATTGCTGCCCTCCTTATAACATCAGGACTTGCAACCTGATTCCACTTCCGTTCAACAACATTAATAACACTGGGAACAGCCCTCCTCCTTCTCACAATATACCAATGGTGACGAGACATCGTACGAGAAGGCACATTCCAAGGACATCATACACCCCCCGTACAAAAAGGACTACGCTATGGAATAATTCTTTTTATTACTTCAGAAGTTTTTTTCTTCCTAGGATTTTTTTGAGCCTTTTACCATTCCAGCCTTGCTCCCACCCCTGAACTTGGTGGTTGCTGGCCCCCTACCGGAATTATCCCTCTTGACCCATTTGAAGTCCCCCTACTTAACACAGCCGTTCTTCTTGCCTCTGGGGTTACAGTTACCTGAGCTCACCATAGTATTATAGAGGGTGAACGAAAACAAGCTATTCAATCCCTAACCCTAACTATTATTCTTGGCTTCTATTTTACTTTCCTCCAAGCCATAGAATACTACGAAGCCCCCTTTACAATTGCAGATGGAGTTTATGGCTCTACTTTCTTTGTAGCAACCGGTTTCCACGGACTCCATGTCATTATTGGCTCCACATTTTTAGCCGTTTGCCTACTCCGACAAATTCAGTACCATTTTACATCTGAACACCACTTTGGATTTGAAGCAGCAGCCTGATATTGACACTTTGTAGATGTTGTTTGACTTTTCCTATACATCTCCATCTATTGATGAGGATCCTAATCTTTCTAGTATCAAAGCAAGTATAAGTGACTTCCAATCACCTGGTCTTGGTTAAAGCCCAAGGAAAGATAATGAACCTAGTAACAACTGTAATTACTATCGCCCTAGTATTATCTATTATTTTGGCCATCGTCTCCTTCTGACTCCCTCAAATGACCCCCGACCACGAAAAACTTTCCCCCTATGAATGTGGCTTTGACCCCCTAGGTTCCGCCCGACTGCCCTTCTCCTTACGATTTTTTCTTGTTGCAATTCTTTTCCTTCTATTCGACCTAGAAATTGCCCTTCTTCTTCCACTCCCCTGGGGAGATCAACTGGCATCTCCCCTCCTTACATTTTTCTGGGCCTCAACCGTCTTAGTTCTACTTACCCTCGGCCTAATTTACGAATGAATTCAAGGCGGATTAGAGTGGGCCGAATAGACAATTAGTCTAAAAAAAACATTTGATTTCGGCTCAAAAACTTGTGGTTAAAGTCCATAATTGTCTAATGACCCCTGTTCACTTCGCTTTTTCATCAGCCTTCCTACTAGGGCTAACAGGCCTAGCATTCCATCGAACCCACCTCCTTTCCGCCCTTTTATGCCTAGAGGGAATAATACTTTCTTTATTTATTGCCCTTTCTCTCTGAACCCTACAGTTAGACTCCACCAGCTTTTCTGCCGCACCTATACTCCTCCTGGCATTCTCAGCTTGCGAAGCAAGCGCAGGGCTTGCCCTACTAGTAGCTACTGCCCGAACACACGGGACCGACCGTCTACAAAGCCTAAACCTTTTACAATGCTAAAAATCCTTATTCCAACCATTATGCTAGTCCCAACAGCCTGAATGGCCCCAGCTAAGTGATTATGACCAACAGCCCTCGCCCACAGCCTAGTAATTGCACTAGCTAGTCTAACGTGACTAGAAAATCTAGCAGAAACAGGCTGATCCAACCTCAACCTATATATGGCAATTGACCCCCTTTCAACACCCCTCCTCGTCCTCACTTGCTGACTACTCCCTCTAATAATTCTTGCAAGTCAGAACCACACAGCACTCGAACCCCTCAACCGACAACGAATATATATTACCCTACTTACATCCTTACAAATTTTTCTCATCCTAGCTTTCAGCGCCACCGAAATCATTATATTTTACGTAATATTTGAAGCCACCCTTATCCCCACACTAATTATTATTACCCGATGAGGCAACCAAACTGAACGACTTAATGCCGGCATCTATTTTTTATTTTACACCCTAGCAGGCTCCCTCCCTCTGCTAGTTGCACTGCTACTTCTTCAAAATAGCACCGGAACTCTCTCCCTATTAACCCTTCAATATTCAGACCCCTTACAACTCACTACCTACGGAGACAAACTATGGTGAGCCGGCTGCCTCCTAGCATTCTTAGTAAAAATACCACTTTATGGTGTTCATCTATGACTACCAAAAGCACACGTTGAAGCCCCCGTTGCAGGGTCAATAGTCCTTGCAGCAGTTCTATTAAAATTAGGCGGCTACGGTATAATACGAATGGTTGTTATACTAGAACCCCTTACCAAAGAACTAAGTTATCCCTTTATTATCTTTGCATTATGAGGGGTAGTTATAACTGGCTCCATTTGCCTTCGCCAAACAGACCTAAAGTCCCTCATCGCTTATTCATCCGTGAGCCACATGGGTCTTGTTGTAGGCGGCATTCTTATCCAGACACCCTGAGGATTTGCTGGCGCTCTCATTCTTATAATTGCACACGGCCTGACATCATCCGCCCTTTTCTGCCTAGCAAATACTAATTATGAGCGTACACACAGCCGGACAATGCTCCTAGCTCGCGGCCTGCAAATGGTTCTCCCCCTAATAACTACATGATGATTCATTGCCAGCCTCGCTAATCTAGCCCTACCCCCTCTCCCAAACCTCATAGGAGAACTAATAATCCTAACCTCCCTGTTCAACTGATCCTGATGAACACTAGCACTAACTGGAGCAGGAACCCTCATTACCGCAAGCTACTCACTTTATATATTTCTTATAACCCAACGAGGTCCCCTCCCAGCACACATCATTGCCCTCGACCCCTCTCACACTCGAGAACACCTACTAATAGCTCTTCACCTTCTCCCTCTAATCCTACTTATTCTTAAACCAGAGTTAATTTGAGGGTGGACCACCTGTAGATATAGTTTAACAAAAATATTAGATTGTGATTCTAAAGACAGAGGTTAAAACCCTTTTATCCACCGAGAGAGGCTCGCCAGCAACGAAGACTGCTAATCTCCGCGACCTTGGTTGAACCCCAGGGCTCACTCGAACTGCTTCTAAAGGATAACAGCTCATCCGTTGGTCTTAGGAACCAAAAACTCTTGGTGCAAATCCAAGTAGCAGCTATGCACCCCACTTCTATCATAATAACCTCGAGCTTAATCATTATCTTTACACTTTTAGTATATCCTGTTTTAACAACCCTCTCGCCCCGCCCCCAAGAGCCCACGTGGGCTCTCTCCCACGTCAAGACAGCAGTTAAATTAGCTTTCTTAGTCAGCCTCCTCCCCCTCTTCTTATTCTTTAATGAAGGAGCAGAAACAATTATTACCTCATGAAACTGAATAAATACTATAACCTTCGACGTAAATATTAGCTTTAAATTTGACCACTACTCAATTATTTTTACTCCTATTGCTCTATATGTTACATGGTCTATTTTGGAGTTTGCATCTTGATATATACATGCAGACCCCTACATAAACCGATTCTTTAAATACCTCCTAGTGTTCCTAATTGCCATAATTATTCTAGTCACAGCAAACAATTTATTTCAACTCTTCATTGGCTGAGAGGGGGTAGGCATCATGTCTTTTCTTCTCATCGGATGGTGATACGGGCGAGCAGACGCAAATACTGCTGCTCTCCAGGCCGTCGTCTATAATCGAGTAGGGGATGTAGGACTAATCTTTGCTATAGCATGAATAGCAACAAACCTAAACTCATGAGAAATACAACAAATCTTTACAGCTGCTAAAGACTTTGATATAACCTTCCCCCTGCTGGGCCTTATTATTGCCGCCACCGGTAAGTCAGCCCAATTTGGACTTCATCCCTGGCTTCCCTCTGCCATAGAGGGCCCTACACCGGTCTCTGCCCTACTGCACTCCAGCACAATAGTCGTTGCAGGTATTTTTCTCCTAGTACGTATAAGCCCCCTACTGGCAGACAACCCCACTGCCTTAACTATTTGTTTATGTCTAGGAGCATTAACTACCCTATTCACCGCCACATGTGCCCTCACCCAAAATGATATCAAAAAAATTGTTGCATTTTCCACTTCTAGTCAACTGGGACTAATAATAGTAACTATTGGACTAAATCAACCTCAACTTGCCTTCCTACATATCTGCACCCATGCCTTCTTTAAAGCAATACTTTTTCTCTGCTCCGGCTCAATTATCCACAGCCTAAATGATGAACAAGACATTCGCAAAATAGGAGGCATACATCACCTAACCCCCTTTACATCTTCTTGTCTCACTATTGGCAGCCTAGCCCTTACAGGCACCCCCTTCCTTGCAGGCTTCTTCTCCAAAGATGCCATCATCGAAGCCCTAAACACATCCCACTTAAACGCCTGAGCCCTTACTCTCACTCTTCTCGCCACCTCTTTTACAGCCATTTACAGTCTCCGCGTAGTCTTTTTTGTATCAATGGGCCACCCACGATTTAATTCACTATCCCCTATTAACGAAAACAACCCAGCAGTAATTAATCCTATTAAACGACTTGCATGAGGAAGCATCGTCGCCGGCCTTCTAATTACTTCAAGTATCCTCCCTCTAAAAACGCCCGTAATGACCATACCTCCTCTACTTAAACTAGCCGCCCTAACCGTTACAATTTTAGGCCTACTCCTCGCCCTAGAACTGGCCTCCCTCACAAGCAAACAATATAAACCAACTCCCTACCTAATTACGCACCATTTTTCCAACATATTAGGATTTTTCCCTGCAATCATTCATCGCTTTACCCCTAAACTAAACCTAGTCCTAGGACAAACAATTGCTAGCCAAATAATTGACCAAACCTGACTAGAAAAAACAGGCCCTAAATCTATTGCCACATCAAACATCCCCCTAATTACAACAACAAGTAATACACAACAAGGTATGATCAAAACATACCTAGCTCTATTCCTCCTAACCCTCGTCCTTACCACCCTGGTATTTTTACCCTAGACTGCTCGAAGGGTGCCTCGACTTAAACCCCGAGTTAATTCCAACACAACAAATAGAGTTAAAAGTAATACCCACGCACTAATAACTAATATTCCCCCTCCAAACGAATACATCAAAGCTACCCCTCCTATATCCCCTCGAAGCACAGAAAACTCGCCAAGTTCGTCCGCTGGCACTCAAGAACTCTCGTACCACCCTCCTCAAAAAATACTAGAAATCAGTACCACCCCCACCACATATATTACCATATACGCCGCAACAGGCCGACTCCCTCAACTTTCAGGGTAAGGCTCAGCAGCTAAAGCTGCCGAATACGCAAACACAACTAATATACCCCCCAAGTAAATTAAAAATAAAACTAATGACAAGAAAGGGCCTCCATGGCCTACTAATACTCCACACCCCATGCCCGCTACCACTACCAATCCTAAAGCAGCAAAATATGGAGAAGGGTTAGAAGCAACCGCAACTAATCCTAATACTAAACCCAATAGAAACAAAGACATAATATAAGTCATAATTCCTGCCAGGACTTTAACCAGGACTAATGGCTTGAAAAACCACCGTTGTTATTCAACTACAAGAACCCCTAATGGCAAGCCTACGAAAAACCCACCCACTCCTAAAAATCGCAAACGATGCACTAGTTGACCTTCCCGCCCCCTCCAATATTTCAGTATGATGAAATTTTGGTTCCCTTCTCGGCCTTTGCTTAATTACACAACTTCTCACAGGCCTATTTCTCGCCATACACTACACCTCTGATATCGCCACAGCCTTCTCATCCGTCGCCCATATTTGCCGAGATGTTAATTACGGCTGACTTATCCGAAACATTCACGCCAACGGCGCCTCCTTCTTTTTCATTTGTATTTATATGCACATCGGCCGAGGCCTTTACTATGGCTCTTATCTTTATAAAGAAACATGAAATATCGGGGTTATCCTATTACTTCTAGTTATAATAACTGCTTTTGTAGGCTATGTACTCCCCTGAGGGCAAATGTCCTTTTGAGGAGCCACCGTAATTACCAACCTACTATCTGCAGTCCCCTATATTGGCAACGCCCTTGTTCAATGGATTTGAGGGGGGTTCTCAGTAGACAATGCCACGCTCACCCGCTTCTTTGCCTTTCACTTCCTGTTCCCCTTTGTTATCGCAGGGGTAACCCTCCTACACCTACTCTTCCTCCACGAGACAGGTTCAAACAACCCACTCGGCTTAAACTCAGATGCAGACAAAATTTCATTCCACCCCTATTTCTCGTATAAAGATTTATTAGGCTTCGCAGCCCTCCTCGTTGCACTCACAGCCCTCGCATTATTCTCACCTAATCTGCTCGGAGACCCAGACAACTTTACCCCCGCCAACCCCTTGGTTACTCCCCCACACATCAAGCCCGAATGATACTTCCTATTTGCCTACGCCATCCTACGCTCAATTCCTAACAAACTAGGGGGCGTCTTGGCCCTACTTGCCTCCATCCTAGTACTTATAGTTGTGCCCATCCTACACACATCCAAACAACGAGGCCTGACTTTCCGCCCCCTGACACAATTCCTATTTTGAACCCTAATTGCAGACGTCGCGATTCTCACCTGAATCGGAGGAATACCTGTTGAACATCCATTTATTATTATTGGCCAAATTGCATCCTTCTTATACTTCTTCCTCTTCCTGGTCCTTGCCCCATTAGCAGGGTGAGTAGAAAATAAAGCCCTTGGATGATCTTGCACTAGTAGCTCAGCGTAAGAGCGCCGGTCTTGTAAACCGGATGCCGGAGGTTAAAATCCTCCCTATTGCTCAAAGAAAAGAGATTCTAACTCTTACCCCTAGCTCCCAAAGCTAAGATTCTAAAATTAAACTATTCTTTGATAATAGTTTCATATGCATATATGTATTAACACCATACATTTATAGTAAACATATCAATAGCATTCAAGTACATTAATGTTTAATCAACATACATAGGATTAACACCCTCATATAACACCAAAAAACTAAGAATTACATAAACCAGTTAGGTCTTTATCTAACACAACTTGTAATATGTTACAGGCGAAATTTAAGATCTAACCCAAACCTCACTAGTTAAGTTATACATTTACTCAACATCTCGTCAACTCTCAAAATTTTAATGTAGTAAGAGCCTACCATCAGTTGATTTCTTAATGCTAACGGTTATTGAAGGTGAGGGACAAATATTGTGGGGGTTTCACATAGTGAATTATTCCTGGCATTTGGTTCCTACTTCAGGGCCATGACTTGATATTATTCCTCCCACTTTCATCGACGCTTACATAAGTTAATGGTGGAGTACATCTCCGAGAGACCCAGCATGCCGAGCGTTCCTTCCATCGGGCAAGGGGTTCTCTTTTTTTTTTCTCCTTTCAACTGACATTTCACAGTGCACACGGCTATAGTATATAAGGTAGAACATTTCCTCTGCTTCATAGATATAGTATGAATGGTGAAAAGATTTTATAAAAAGAACCACATATTAGGATATCAAGAGCATAAGTGATGGATATTACTCGTAAGATCTCTAAGATGCCCCCGGTCGTTTTTGCGCGTTAAACCCCCCTACCCCCCTAAACTCCTGAGATCATTAACACTCCTGAAAACCCCCCGGAAACAGGAAAACCTCGAGCAGTCTATTTGAGCCCCAAAATGTATCTATTTACATTATTAAAATAATGCGCATA